ACCCCAAAAAATGATTTTGGTTATAATAATTAGTGGAAATAATCAAATGATTCTGTTGATACATTCCAGTAATTAAACGTTTTACAATTAGTAAACTGGATTTCTTGTCATAACCCACATTTTCCAACAAAATGGATCCATTTAAAAAATGATCATGAGCAAATGCATAAATATACTCCCGAAAGAGAAGTGGGTATAGGAAGTTGTGTTGCCGAGATTTATCAAGTTCTAAATATCCTTGAAATTCTTCCATTTTCAATTAGATTTGAACCAGGGATAGTATAATGAATTTATTGGGTTATCAAATGATACATAGTGCGATACAGTCAAAACAAGGTATTAAAGAATAATAATATATACCTCGTAAACAGGTAAGACTCATCAACGAACTCTCTATCCGCTCTTTTCTTTTTCCTTCTAATTGGTTTATGTTTATTTTAGGATAACAAGATGGTTAGAAATCCTTTATTTTTTCAACGCAATCGCTCTTTTGATTTTGGAAAAAAAAAAAGATCTTTATCAATATACTGCTTCTTCTACACATTCATCTCTACCCCTAATGTAGAATAACTAATAGTTAGGACTCATAAAAAAATCGATAATCCGCTCATGAGAAAAGTCCTTCCCGCATCAAGCACTAATATCTTTTTAACGTATAATTAGATCGGGTAATCATTCAAATTAAGAACATAAGCTCGTTGCTTTTTATTTCTCTAGAATTGGAGCCCTAGAGCTCTATCCATTTATTCATTCGACCTGACTTGAAATTTATTTTGTTCCACATCAAGAATTCAAACAAGCTTTTGAACCCATCAGGTCAAAATATTCCCCGAATTCCCCATTGATACGACATGCTGTTTTTTCCATTCATTCCTTTCAGGATCAGTCGTGGTCTTACAAACTCTACCGATAGTATGGACGAATCTGTTACTTCATACAAATGTGTAAAAGATGCTAGCCGCACTTAAAAGCCGAGTACTCTACCATTGAGTTAGCAACCCGAATAAAAAAAAGAATTAGTATGTGCAGATACAATCAGAATCAAAAACGAAATGGAATTGCACGACGTAATCAAATAAAATATCAAATGGAATCAAATAAAAAAAAAAATGGATATACCGTCTCTTGTATCTTATCTTATGTTATCCCTTCTTAGATTATCTATTTTTTTTTTGAATCAAAATTTTTATATCACACAAAAGTAACTTCTTGTATCACAGAAAATCCAATGAGCCCATCATGTGAATTGAATGAAGTAAAATAAAAAAAAACCAAGTCTATGAAGCGGAGATAACTAGATCTATTTATCCACAATCGGATTATATTTGTTTGATCCACTGTTGTCAATATGAATGTGAATAGTGAAAAACGAATACAATGGAGAACACAAAAGAATAAAAAAAAAAAAAATAGAAATAACAATTTCAATTGAATATCTTTCTTTTTTTTTTTTTATTTCATTATTCAATTTAATTAGTCAATTGAAATATCTATTTATTCATATTTCATCTATAAATTATATATTTCTATTAATTGAAATAAATAGAAATAGGAAAATATATATATAATATATATAAAATATATAATAATTAAAATGAAAAAAAGAGAAAATAAATAAAAAAAGAAAAAACTACGGAGTTGTGTTGGATTGGCACGATAGAGATAATGAACATAAATAGAAAAAAAAAAAGTGTAGGCGAAAGAATAAATTAAGGTAAGGAAGAAGTAAAGTAGAAAAAAATCTCGGGTTTATTCAATCAATAAATAAATATAAGTAGAATAAACAAGCGTAATCCCTTGTGTTTTTTTATTTGTTCATAGATTTCCAACAAAAACCAACCCATTGATGGTAATGTCCAAATTTTCTATTTCTAGTATAAAACCAATTATTTCATTTATTCACTTGATTGATCTTTAATAAATAAGTGTAGTAGAACAAGAGAGGGGGGAAATAATAGAGAAAAGGTTATCCAAAGCTATAGACAAGTCATCCACACCCTCTTTTTTTTTTTATTTCATTAATTGAATTTTTCGGTTATTGATTCAGGTCAAATTCCGTAAAAACCGCAGCCCTCTTTGAAATATCATGAACAGTTCCTGTAGGTTGAGCACCTTTTTCAAGAAAATATAGAATTGCAGGAACATTTAAATAGGTTTGATTCTTTATCGGATCATAAAAACCCACTTTACGAAGATCTCTTCCCTCTCTTCGGGATCGAACATCAATTGCAACGATTCGATAAACGGCTCATTGGGATAGATGTAGATTAACAATACCCCCCCCAGAACCGTATAAGAAGTTTTCTCCTCGTACGGCTCGAGAAAAATAGATTATCAAATCAATTAGACTATGATTTCATTTTTTTTTTATTCTTTTCCAAAAAAGAAATGAAAAAAAAAATTCTTATTTGTATCCTCATAACTCAAGTTGGGTAACTCTCACTCAAAGGAAAACCTTTAAGCATTTCATTTATTGAGCCGTCTATAACCCCCTTTTTGCCTGTCTCCTTTAGAATCTATTCTATTCTTCATTCTGATCTAGTTTAGTTATTGAGACAATTAACAAGTTTAGTTATTAAAACAATTAAAAAAGGTATTTCCTTGTTCCGGGATCCTTTATCTTTGCTTTGAATCATTGGGTTTAGACATTACTTCGGTGATCTTTAATCCTTTCAAAATGGCAGCAACATACCATTTTTTGTGATTTCTTTTTATCAAAGAACCATATGAATGATTGATTCTCGCGTGATACACTTTTGATCAAAAGAGTTTTCCTAATTCCAACAAATTTGATGTTTGAATTTGAAACTTGCTTGAATTGGATCCTTTCGATTTCTATATCGAAAATATACTTACGAAGTTGTTTCAACTTATTGATTGACACTAACCCTAGATCTCCGCCCCTGATAAATGAATTAATACTTTCTACTCGAGCTCCATCATGTAATATTTACATTAAAACTTCCCCAAAATGAAATGAGGGTTATAGTGGAACAGAACAAACGATGTCGAGCCAAGAGCATCTTCATTCCTATATATAAAAGAAAATGGTGGATGTAAGATAAGAATCCACAGTTGATCATGTCCTTCAAGTCGCACGTTGCTTTCTACCACATCGTTTTAAACGAAGTTTTACCATAACCTCTAGTTTCTTGGAACTGGTATGTAATTGATTCAATTATGGAATCATGAATAGTCATTGGTTTAGTTGGTACATAGTTATCTATACTGTTATGAATGGGTAGTTTCTTAAAAAGTATCAGCAAGAATTCCATTTTTTTTTTAAACCCACATTTGCTTTTAGATATTGGATTTTCTTTTAGTATATTGGATGAATACAATTTTTTGTATGAATGCAATATTTATTTAATATGAAATGGAATATATATATTATTCTTTTTTTTTTTTTTATTTCTATAAATTTAGAAAAAATTACGAATAAATAAGAAATACGTTCTTTTTGAATCCGCATTTTAAAGTTTCTTGATAGGATGGATTCGCCAGTTTAACACTTCTTCAAGTACCAAGGATTCATAGGAAATCATTCAAAATAATTGATTGAAAGTTTTCTACCTCGATATTATTATTTGACTAAAGTTTTCCAATAAGGGAAGGGACATTTTATTATCTTTTATTATCATAAAAAAAACCTATTCGAATTAACCCATCAATGATTTAAAACAAATAGATAGATCAAAAACAAATCCAATTTTTTTTTACTCTAAATTATTTTAGCCTAAACCGGTCTTAAGAGACTTAATCCCATTGATTCAATTCAATTAGTACCAAAAACGCAAGCCCTTCGTATTTATAATTCCACATAAATCCACAGAAATCAAATAATCAAGTTGCACACACCATTTAAGGGATAGAGAATAAGAGAGGCTTTCACATTTCGATTTTGAATTAAAATGACATCATGGAAAATATATGAGACGTAAGGTTTTTTTATGAATAACGAATTTCAAATATGAATATGAAAGATATGGACATACGATGAAAAGCCCGTCCTACTTTTTTTTTCATTAAAAAAGTCTTTTTTTTTTTTTATCTATGTTCCCATCTTTTACCTAGATAAAAAATGGATTCAATTCCATCTACGTCTTATGGTATTTAAACTCGATTCAATTTGTGAAAAAAATATGATTTAGAGACGAATCAAAAATAAGAAAAATAATGATAAGAAAGAAGAATCACATTCTATCTAATATTAGACTCTTAAACAGAAGGTTGTTCAAAAAAGGCAATCTTTTTTTGATATGATAATTTTGATATGATTATATCATATATAATATTATGGAATATTATGATATATAATATCATAATACTATGATATATATAATACGCATACTCTGGGACGGAAGGATTCGAACCTCCGAATAGCGGGACCAAAACCCGTTGCCTTACCACTTGGCCACGCCCCATTTCTATTCAAGACTAATAAACACTAATATTGTTATTGGTTGTTCGTCAATTCCAGTCCAAATATTGATAGAATCAATTAGATTGTTGCTAGGATTTTGATACGTGTAGATATCGAATGAAACTGAATTTATTGATCATTAGATATAATTCAATTAAGATATTGTATGAAAGTAGGATTTCTTCTATATCTATTTTGATTTGAGAATGGAAGGATTTTTGATTGGCTGAGTTCAAATCAAAGAAAAGAAAGGTTTTTTGACCTACCTTATGTTATTAATTTTTACCTTATCCCTTATATCAATAATAAGATATTAATAACTCAATCAACTCAAAAAAAAAATTATCTTCAAGAACAAAATGTTTGTTATGCTTAATATTTTCAGTTTAATCTGTATCTGTCTTAATTCTGTCCTTTATTCAAGTAGCTTTTTCTTAGCCAAATTACCCGAGGCCTACGCTTTTTTGAATCCAATAGTAGATATTATGCCAGTAATACCTGTGTTCTTTTTTTTATTAGCTTTTGTGTGGCAAGCTGCTGTAAGTTTTCGATGAGATTTTTCATACTGTCCTAGAAAAATTCATGATTTACTCGAAAAAAAAATTCTAACAATTTCTAATATAAGATCAGATAAGTCTTACATACAGTCTGAACCGTTAAGTTCAATATTGAAATTCTTGTATAGCTGTGCTAAATCTAGATCACTCTCATTTTCTTGTTATAACTTTTTTTTCCATTGAACGACCCTATTAGAGTCCCCCACAATATATAATTGTTGGTATAAAAGAAAATTTTCATTAATAAACAACTCAACTCTGATTTTCTGAAATTTTTTTTTTTTTTCTAGAAATCACTTCATTTCTTGGTGTCAAAAAATAGGGTATGCAGTATAAAAATAGAGAATCTATTCTCTTTTTTTTTTTGAAAAAAAAAAAATGCTATTGGAGATTGTGTAATGCTTACTCTAAAACTATTTGTTTATACAGTAGTGATATTCTTTGTTTCTCTCTTCATTTTCGGATTCCTATCTAATGACCCGGGACGTAATCCTGGACGTGAAGAATAAAAAATCAGATTTTTGTTTTCCTTGCTTGATTTGCAAATTTTTATCTATTCCACATCTTTCTTTAACTATATATAAAAAAAAAAAAATACCAAGTCATCGACAGAAACGGAAAGAGAGGGATTCGAACCCTCGGTACGAAAAACGCGTACAACGGATTAGCAATCCGACGCTTTAATCCACTCAGCCATCTCTCCCCCAATTGAAAAATGAAAAAGAATAATTACTATGATACATTAAGTAAGGCTTGAAAAAAGCCCTTCTTTATCTCTCTTTATTATTTTATTATATCTTTATTATTTATTATATAGATAGCTATATAAAGCTATATATAGCTAATATATATCTAAAAACTTTTATCAGAAATTCCAATTCCATTTAGATTTTAAATAAAGTAAGGGCTCAAAAGAGATATCTACAATCCAATATTTGAATATATAAATACCAATCTATTAAATGTTAATAACAAAAATTTTGAATAAATTAAGAAAATAAAAAAGAAAATGAAAATATATATATATATATTAAATAATAAATAAAATCAATAAAAGTACCTTGTTTATTTCGTCCGAAAAGTCCCTTTTTATTTCCACGGCCTGGCCTGGTCAGTACCTAGCCGGGCTTTTTTTTTTTGTTCCAATGAATCGTAGAAAAAATGATTTATTTTATTTGAAAACTCAAAATTCTTTTGAAATAAAATAACAAAAATCGAAACAACAATCATATCATAAGAAGGATTATTTCGATTCCTATGATACAGAATCAAATGATATAGAATCAAAGTGCCATTTCTTATTATTCTTTCTTTTTTTATTTACTTTTTTTTACTGGAATAAAAAAAACTTATCATTTAATTAGTTAAATGAGTCCTCGTTTACTAATCTCATTAGTCTTCCTGATAAAAATATGTCAACGCTCTCATTTTCATGATTTTTTTTCTGATCCTATTTTTTTATTACTTATTACTAGGACCTATTTTTGTGTTCGACAAAAGGTCGATTTATATGCAATAATAGCATTGTAGCGGGTATAGTTTAGTGGTAAAAGGGTGATTCGTTCTATTAACCCTTTAATAGTTAAAGGGTCTTTCGTTTGATTTATATTTCGATCAAAAACTTTATTTCTTAAAAGGATTCAATCCTTTTCCTATCGATGAAAAATTCGAGGAAAAATAGAAATTCTCGTGATTTGTATCCAAGAGTCCGTTATAAATTGAAAAAATTGGATCATGAAATTACGAAACATAATTTATTTTTGAATTGGATCCATACTTCCAATTGAACGAGTAAGGAATCCATGGATAAAGGTAGAAAGAACGGTCTATTTCTAATCGTAACTAAATCTTCAATTTGAGATTTATATAAGGGAGATTGAAGCAAAACAAAATAGCTATTAAACAATGTCTTTGGTTTACTAGAGACATCGACAGATTATATTGTTTTAGCTCGTTGGAAACAAAAAAGACTTTTCCTAAGGATTATTTCAAATAGAAATAGGGAACGAAGTAACTAGAAAAGATTGTTAGAATCCTCTTTTCTTCTATAGGGATCATCTATAAAGCAGGTCCTTTTGAATGCATTCAGACAGAAAGGCTGACATAGATGTTATGGGTAGAATTTGTTTTTTTTTCGTTTACATCTTTTTTTTCCATCTTCCATAAAGGAGCCGAATGAAATCAAAGTTTCACGTTCGGTTTTGAATTAGAGACGTTCAAAATGATGAATCAACGTCGACTATAACCCCTAGCCTTCCAAGCTAACGATGCGGGTTCGATTCCCGCTACCCGCTTATCTTATATATTTTATCTTCTATTTTTTTTATTAAAATGATATCGTAATTTTATAGATTTATTATTTTTTGATTACTATATTTCGAAATTCATAATAGACAAATATTTTTGAATTGATTCATTTCAAATTCGAATATTTTAATTCTATTTTTTTATATAATAAATTATTATTATATAAAGTACTCTATATTATTTTATAAAATAAGATAATTGAATTAATATAGAATAAAATGAATATAGAATTACTATAAATCATAATAAGATAAATTTTACAATTTAATTGTAAATTAAATTAATGGAATGCATCATTGAATTGAATAAGCAATTTCCGGAATTCGTGCACATCTTTTGTTCATAAAAAAAAAGATGTGCAAATAAGAAAAAAAAAGGAGTAAAATTAACTGTGACACGTTCATTAAAAAAAAATCCTTTTGTAGCAAATTTTTTATTAAAAAAAATAAATAAGCTTAACACAAAGGAAGAAAAAGAAATAATAATAACTTGGTCACGAGCATCTACCATTATACCCACAATGATTGGTCATACTCTTGCTATTCATAATGGAAAAGAACATTTGCCTATTTATATAACAGATCGTATGGTAGGGCATAAGTTGGGAGAATTTGTGCCAACTCTAAATTTCCGGGGGCATGCAAAAAATGATAATAAATCTCGTCGTTAATAATTTTAATTAGTCAAATCAGAAAATAAAATGAATAGAGATAAAATAAAGATACTTATGATTCATTAGTGAGAGGTGAACCTTATGATAAAGAAGACAAAAAAGAATGGATATACAGAAGTATACGCTTTAGGTCAACATATATGTATGTCCACTCACAAAGCACGAAGGGTAATTGATCAGATTCGTGGACGTTCTTACGAAGAAACACTTATGATACTAGAACTCATGCCTTATCGAGCATGTTATCCCATTTTGAAATTGGTTTATTCTGTAGCAGCAAATGCTAGTCACAATATGGGTCTCAACGAAACCAATTTAGTCATTAGTAAAGCTGAGGTCAACAAAAGTATTACTGTTAAAAAATTAAAACCTCGAGCTCGAGGCCGAAGTTATCCGATAAAAAGACCCACTTGTTATATAACTATTGTATTGAAAGATATATCTTTAAATGAAGAAGAGTGTAAAAGATCCGAATACTCCATATTATGCTTAAAAAAACCTAGATGTATAAATAAATATGCGGATATCGCATGTTATAATATGGATAATAATGGGGGAGTATGGGACAAAAAATAAATCCACTCGGTTTTAGACTTGGGGCAACCCAAGGACATCGTTCTATTTGGTTTGCACAACCAAAAAAGTATTCTGAAGGTCTACAAGAAGATCAAAAAATACGAGATTGTATCAAAAATTATGTAAAAAAAAATATAAGAATATTCTCCGGTGTTGAGGGAATTGCACGTATCGAGATTCAAAAAAGAATTGATCTCATTCAAGTAATAATCTATATGGGCTTCCCAAAGTTATTAATAGAAAGTGGGTCTCGAAGAATCGAAGAATTACAAATGAATGTACAAAAAGAGTTAAATTTTGTCAACCGAAAACTAAACATTGCTATTACAAGACTTGAAAACCCTTATGGAAACCCTACTATTCTTGCAGAATTTATAGCCGGGCAGCTAAAGAATAGAGTTTCATTTCGAAAAGCAATCAAAAAAGCTATTGAATTAACTGAACAGGCAGGTACAAAGGGAATTCAAGTACAAATTGCAGGGCGTATAGACGGAAAAGAAATTGCACGTGTTGAATGGATCAGAGAAGGTAGGGTTCCTCTACAAACCATTCGAGCTAAAATTGATTATTGTTCCTATACAGTTGCAACTATCTATGGGATATTAGGGATTAAAATTTGGATATTTGTAGACGAGGAATTATAAGCCTTTCCTCAATTTGTCTTTCTATTTTATTCAATCATAGAACAAAAAAAAATGCATTCTTTTTTGTTTTAATAGTAAATGAGAAATTCTATAGGCTTGAATAAAAATTCAATTAATTATTTGAAATAATTGCTATGCTTAGTGTGCGACTCGTTGGTTTTTCTGTTAGGATAAAAATGGACCTGATCATAACATAATATGAACTAATAATTGAAAAAAAAAATAACCAACTCATCGTTTCACATTATCTGGATCGAAAAAAGAAAGCAGTCAAGATATGTTATATTGGTCATGTCATATCATTGTAGCAACTGAAATCTTTTTTGCATAAACAAAAACACCAATCTAATTATCAGTTGTGAAGCATTAAAAGTATACGGATAAATGGAAGGGTGAAAGAAAGAGAGAAAAAATATATCAATGATATAAGATTCCAATATGGAATATGTAAGGTCTATGAGGCATCTCATAAAAGGTAGTGTAAGAAAACAGCAATACTGATTGATTCATAATTAGATTAATCTGTTAATAGAAGAAAAAAGCCAAGAGCCCTGAGTCAATAAAGACTGAGAAGATTGACTCAACAACAAATTTCATTCATTAGGGGCTCCATTGTAGAATTAAGACCTAATCATTAATCAAGAAATGATGGGGACGAGGGAACCCAAGAATACATAATATTCTGTTGAAAATAAATATTAATGATTCGTTGGGTAGGATGGCGGAATCCACCCAAGACCAATCCATTAATTTGGAAAGGTCATTTCATGGGCTAAGCTTAGAACGTAAATACATATAAAAAGAGTAAATATTCGCCCGCGAACTTTTTTTTATTGGCTTGAATTTCTATATTTTGGTCGATCAAAGACCCCCCAAAAAATAATAGATAATAAAAGAAAAGAGAAACCAAAATTAAATAAAGATTCCATTATTTATAAGACCTTCAAAAAAATTATAGATAATTTTTTTGAATATTTAAAATATATAAATATGTAAATCATGTATAAATAGAATACATATTTAGTTCTATCTCAAAAGAAGAGAGAAAAATAGATAATAGATTAGATGAAATCTCAAAGAATACCCTAATTCAGTCTATTATTGACACTATATATGTATAGTCTATTCTTTTGGAATCGTTTCATTCGTGAGGAGCTGGATGAGAAGAAACTCTCATGTCCGGTTCTGTAGTAGAGATGGAATTGAGAAAAAACAACCATCCACTATAACCCCAAAAAAACTAGATTTCGTAAACACCATAGAGGAAGAATGAAAGGAATTTCGTATCGAGGTAATCATATTTGTTTCGGTAGATATGCTCTTCAGGCACTTGAACCCGCTTGGATCACATCTAGACAAATAGAAGCGGGACGAAGAGCAATGACACGAAATGCACGACGTGGCGGAAAAATATGGGTACGTATATTTCCAGACAAACCAGTTACAGTAAGACCCACGGAAACACGTATGGGTTCGGGGAAAGGATCTCCTGAATATTGGGTAACTGTCGTTAAACCGGGTAGAATACTTTATGAAATGGGCGGAGTAGCAGAAAATATAGCCAGAAAAGCTATTTCAATAGCGGCGTCAAAAATGCCTATACGAACCCAATTCATTATTTCGGGATAGGAATGTAGAATCAAAGGAAAGCGGTCTTTGGTATGCAAACAAAAATTGCCATTTCAAATTTCTTTTTTGTTTGGTTTGAACAAACAATATTTCTTTTTGTTTTTTTTAGCCCTTTGAATTGAAAGAACAGATTCACAAAAATAATATGATTCAACCTCAAAGCCATTTGAATGTAGCGGATAACAGCGGGGCCCGAAAATTGATGTGTATTCGAATCATAGGAGCTAGTAATCGACGATATGCTCATATTGGTGACGTTATTATTGCTGTAATCAAAGAAGCAGTCCCGAATACACCTCTAGAAAGATCAGAAGTGATTAGAGCTGTAATTGTACGTACTTGTAAAGAACTCAAACGTGAAAACGGTATGATAATACGCTATGATGACAATGCTGCGGTTGTTATTGATCAAGAGGGAAATCCAAAAGGAACCCGAATTTTTGGTGCGATCCCCCGCGAATTGAGACAATTAAATTTCACTAAAATTATTTCATTAGCACCTGAAGTGTTATAAGATGAGACCGAGATATAGTTAGAATATTTGAATGAAATTAATTAATAGATTGTATCTCACGTATATACTTTTCAAAATTCAAAAATATTGAATAAATAAAGAGCATGTTAATTATATTCAAATTCGAAAGAAACACTCATTTTGGTTTATCATGGGTAAGGATACTATTGCTAACCTAATAACCTCTATACGCAATGCTGACATGACTAGAAAAGAAATGGTTCGAATACCATCTACTAACATCACTGAAAACATTGTGAAAATACTTTTACGAGAAGGTTTTATTGAAAACGTAAGGAAACATTTAAAAAAAAACCAAAATTTTTTGGTTTTAACCCTACGACATAAAAGGAATAGGAAAGGACCATTTAAAAGTTTTTTAAATTTAAAACAGATCAGTAGACCCGGTCTACGAATCTATTCTAACTATCAAAAAATTCCTAGAATTTTAGGAGGGATGGGGGTTGTAATTCTTTCCACTTCTAGGGGTATAATGACAGACCGAGAGGCTCGACTAGAAAAAATGGGCGGAGAAATTTTGTGTTATATATGGTAATCTTTATAATATGCGAATTATATACAAAACTTCCCTATCTCTTTTTTTTTGTAAAAAAAAAAAGAGAGGATTTCTAATATGATATAAGTCTTGCTTCATTAGTTGATACTTCAAGGGTTTTCAACAAAAATGAAAGAACAAAAATAAAGTGATGAAGGTTTAATTACAGAACCCCTGATATGTTCCGGGTTCGTTGTCGTTTAGATACTGAAGATAGAATTTTAGATTTTTTTTTTAGGACCGATTCAACATAGTACTATACATATACTAGCGCGGAATAGTGTTAAAATGAAAGTAAATTTTTATGATTCAACCATAGAACGTATAGTTTTATAAACTACAAAACAAAGATGCAAATCATTTTTTTGGTTTTCAATTTCAATATTCTTTTGTTTTTGTTTTGTAAGGATACACTTCTAAATTCAAAATTTCAAGAAACTTATTTTCTTCAAATAGGTAGATTCGCAATTAAAGTAAGGAATGACAGACAAATATGAAAATAAGAGCCTCCATTCGTAAAATTTGTGAAAAATGTCGACTGATCCGTAGGCGGAAACGAATTATAGTAATTTGTTCCAACCCGAGACATAAACAAAGACAAGGATAATCTTTCTAAAAAAC